TTAATCGAGATTCCGAAGCTGAAATTTCTCCTCGACCGTCAATTGGTTTAGCCAGGGCATTTATAACACGACTCAAATAAGCTTCACTTACAGGTATCTGAGCAATTCTTCCTGTTGCTTTTACTGAACTTCCCTCTTGTATCATCAAACCATCACCCATTAATACAACACCAACATTTTTTGATTCCAAATTCAAAGCAATGCCTATAGTACCTTCTTCAAATTCCACCAATTCACCCGCCATTACTTCATCAAGACCATAAATACGAGCAATACCATCGCCTACTTGAAGTACGGTACCTGTATTTACTATTTTTACTTCTGTATTATATTGTTCAATGCGTTCACGGATAATTTTACTAATTTCATCTGCACGAATGGTTACCATGAAAATATCTTAAGTTTATTTTTTAGAAGAAAAAAATGATGCCTATACTCTATTTTATAATAGAAATCCTAATCAGTTATTTTTTTATTTCATCATTCCAAACATGCCAATATTAGCACTGACAGTACGTAAATGTAACTCGTTGTTCAAGCAACTATTTAGAGTTCCTAGAGCTCCCTGTAAGGCTTGTTGTAAAACCCGCTGTCGGACTTGATTAATAACTCTTTGTTGTTCAAAATAAATGGCTTCGTTTTTGTAATTTTCTAATTGTTCCAAAGTGGTATAAATTGAATTAATTAAATTCAATTTTTCTCGTTTGATCTCAGAATAGCCATTCACTCGAAACTGATCTGCTTCTTTTTCAACTTTCCTTAAGCGGGCCTGGGCTTTTTCGAGCTGTTCAATGGCGTTTTCCTGTAATTCTTCTGAGTTTCGAATAGTTCTCCAGATTTTCTGTTTTCGATTATCTAATAAATCACGTAATGAAAGTAGATTCTCTTTCCATCCATTTCAAAATGTCTATGATCTCTTCCCGAACCAAACATGAATCTTTCGATTCATTTGGCTCTCACACTCAATTACTTATCGGAAATTTACCAATTTTTTATGTAATGAGCCTATCCTCTCTTCTCTATTCAAAGTGAAAACAATTACTACTATAAGACCAGAATTTTCGGAGGACTCTTTTGACCAAACAAATATATGTCAACAAAGTTGTTTTTTTATTCAAATCCAAAGACTTCTTTTGAATTTAGACATAGGTCATCCATCGATTACGCATTGTACAAAGGGTAGGTTTCAATTCACCCGTTTTTCATTAAATAGGATTCAAGCCATTTTTTTTTTTATCGACATGAGTGTTTTATATCGAAAAAAAATCTAATAATTTTCTTGAAACCGTTTCTTTTCTGTATTAACATAGTGGTAGAAAGAGTACTACACTGCATATAGACTTCAAACTATTTTTAACCATGGTAATAGTCCAAAATTTTTGGTTAATAGAGAATCAAAGTGGATTACCAATAAAGCGCGAAATGCTATGGTTCTTTAAGATTTTTCTTAAATTATTCAAAAAATAAAATGAATTCAGAAGTAATTCGCGGGATTCTGCACATTTTCTTAATTATAACTAAACTAAAAAGTGCAGTTTGGTTGAATCCAATTTATTCTTTGAAATAAACAACTCGCACACACTCCCTTTCCAAAAAAAACCAGTAGACCTAACACTACACTAAGATTTATTGGATTTGTTGCTAAAATATCGGTATTAAACACGAAACTTCCGGCGGATGGCCAGGAGCCCAAACAAAGGAAAGAATCGGTTATATTTTTCATATGATCTCATCTCCTCTTATGAATAGACTAATTATCTTTCTAAGATTCCTATTAGATAGATAATATAAGAATCTAATTGGAATCTATAATTATAGAATTTGATATAATTTGGATTGGTCAATCAATTGGAAGATTCCCTAAAAGAATGATACTTCTTAGAATTAGATACCAATTCTTTGATCAATTGTAAAATCTATCTAGTTTTAACACTTTCAAAAAATTATCTTAAAATAAATAAAAGAGGGGTTCATTGGACTAAACAAAAAGAAGAAAGAGGGTGAATAAGTATGTGAATCCTTTTCAATTAGTCCTTCTCCTGTGTTCTTATCCGAACGGATAAAGAATTGTAGGAGTGAAATATTAATCGAATTCGAAAAAGGAAGTCCACATATGTATTTCTATCTTTTTAGGATTAAACAAAAGGATTAGCAAATAAAAGTGCTAATGCTACAACCAGCCCGTAAATTGTTAAAGCTTCCATAAAAGCCAGACTAAGTAATAAAGTACCCCGTATTTTTCCCTCTGCCTCTGGTTGTCGTGCAATCCCCTCTACAGCTTGCCCTGCGGCAGTGCCTTGACCAACCCCAGGTCCAATAGAAGCAAGCCCTACGGCCAATCCAGCAGCAATAACAGAAGCGGCAGAAATAATTGGATTCATGAGAATTTCCTCGTAACCTACATATAAAAGAAAGAAATAGTTAATGATATAATCAACTAATCAATTCTGACTTCATTTTTCAATTACCAATACTTTTTCAGTTAAAGTAATTAATAGAAATAAGAATTACAAATTGAAAATAATAGTTATTAAACGAATTACTTCGAGATTTCTTTTTTCGTCTCGAACTACATAGTTTTTGGGGTGAATCTGTATAATCTTTATTCTTCTCTTACCTTCAATTTGGAATCATTCTTTGAATTCTTCGTTTTTTATACAATTTCTTTAGTTATTTAATTTTCAATTCATTGAAACGCAAGGACTTTGCTTTTCTATCCCTATATAAATTGACAATAATAGCAAGGCTTTTTAGATAGAAAAGCTTAGTTATTTGAGATATATGGTTAGTTCATATAAAACTAGTTCATCTATAATATCATATCACATATACATAGGTTTCTTCTATGCTGTAAACTTATTTTCTTTGTGTTTTAGATTCAATCGAAATTGAAATTCATTCTTTGAAACCTCAAAAACAAAGAAAGAGTTCTCTTATAGTGATTAGATTCTATACACTCAACTTGACCCCCTCACTTCTCTTTTTTTTATCGTGTTTTTTTTAAGCTCCCTTTCGCTCTTTTCTTATTCTCTTATTCCATATGGATACAATCAATATAAATCAATTCATTAGATTTCTTTAATGTTTTAAATCAATATTGGAAATTGGGTGATCTAAATGTTTTGAATTCTATTTTGATAAATCGTTGAATTGAATGTGAATCAAATGAGAATCTACTATCATTCTATATAGTATCTTTTTATCACACGTCGTAAACGTAAATATCATACAGAATTCTAATTCTAGCTATTCCTTTTTTTCGAATATCAAAACTAATATATACTAATCGAATAGATCTATCTATATCTATCTATAGATATATAGATAGATGTTTACTTTGTAAATTCTAGTGAGCCACAATATATGTGTGGCAAGCTAAACAAAAAAGACTATTTTTTAGAAAACTAGTCAATGATGGCCTTCAATGGATTCACCTATATAAGCCGCAGCTAAAGTAGCAAAAATTAGAGCTTGAATACCGCTTGTAAATAATCCAAGGAACATGACAGGTATAGGAACTACTAAAGGTACTAAAGAAACAAGAACAACAACTACTAATTCATCAGCTAATATATTTCCGAAAAGTCGAAAACTAAGGGATAAGGGTTTTGTGAAATCTTCTAATATGTTAATCGGTAAAAGGATTGGAGTTGGTTGGATGTATTTACTAAAATAAGCTAATCCTTTTTTTGAAAGACCCGCATAGAAATATGCAACTGATGTAAGTAAAGCTAATGCAACGGTAGTATTTATATCATTTGTGGGTGCAGCTAACTCCCCATGAGGTAATTGGATGATTTTCCAAGGTAAAAGAGCCCCTGACCAATTAGAAACAAAAATAAATAGAAACAAAGTTCCAATAAAAGGAACCCACGGACCATATTCTTCTCCAATCTGAGTTTTGCTCACGTCTCGAATGAATTCAAGAACATATTCAAATAAATTCTGACCGAAAGCGGGAATGGTTTGCAGATTTCGAATAACTAGAATAGCTGAAACCAATAAGATAGCAATTACAACCCAAGAAGTAATAAGTACTTGGGCATGTACTAGGAAACCCCCTATTTGCCAATAGAAATGTTGACCTACTTCCACAGCAGATATATCGTATAATATTTTTAATGTGTTGATAGAGCATAATAAAACATTCATATTGTCCTGTCCTCTAAAAAAAGAAGTTGAAAAAAGGAAATTATTTTTATTCAAACATCTCCTTTCCCTTTTGATTTGTCTACTTTCATTTTTGATTTTTAATACGGATACTAATTACATAAAATTTTTGTTTGTTCGTTTTCTATTTTATTATTCATTTTTGTGCAATTTCTTACTAGTATAGTAAGCGATTCCATAAATCTATGAACCCCTCGAAGCAAATTCACGAATTTTATATCTTATTTTGAATCAAGAATTTCGTATATATCTAGACCGACCCTCACAAATTGCAAAAACTAATTTGTTAAGAATTAATCGAATTGAGGCTATAGCATCATCATTAGCTGGAATTGAAATATCAGCGAGGTCCGGGTCACTATTTGTATCAATTAAACAAATTGTTGGAATTTCCAAAGTTATACATTCGCGAAGAGCCGTATATTCTTCTTGTTGATCGACAATTATTACAATATCAGGTAAGCCCTTCATATATTTAATGCCGCCAAGATATGTTTCCAATTGAGCTAATTGTCTCTTCAATATAGCGGCATCTTTTTTTGGAAAACTATGGAATCTCCCCGTCTTTTGTTGCATTCTCAAGTCCCTGAACTTTTGAAGTCGTGTTTTTGTAGTATACCAATTCGTTAACATACCGCCGAGCCATTTTTTATTAACATAATGACACCGAGCTCTTATTGCAGCCCGCGCTACTGAATCAGCTGCTTTTTTTTTTGTACCAACAATTAAGAATTGTTTTCCCCCACTTGCTGCATGAAAAACTAAATCACAAGATTCTGATAAAAACCGAGCAGTTCTAATAAGATTTGTAATATGAATACCTTTACGCTTTGCAGATATATAAGGTGACATTTTAGGATTCCATTTTCTAGTACCGTGGCCAAAATGAACTCCAGCTTCCAACATCTCGTCCAAAATTATGTTCCAATATCTTTTTGTCATTTATAATAATCCCCCACACTTTTCTTTCATTTCCAAATAGAAATTAGATCATTTTTTTGAAATGAAAGAAAGAGACCCAGTATACTTAAATAGAAAAAAATAAGTGTTCCGAAGGAACCTTCTCTTCTACTGAAAATTGGCCGTTGATAAAAAAAAGATCGGGCCATTTTTTCTATTTCATTTAATATGATTTTTTTTTATTCTGTTTCTTTTATTATACAAAATATATACAAAATAAAGTGACCGGAGATGAATACGACCCTAAGAATCATTTTTTTAGGAATTCTTAAATCCTAGATTGTTTTGATGTATCACATAAATTCTTTTTTTTGTTTCCGAGGTAATCTTGTTATATTGCCTTTGCTTTGAACGGTATATTATTCTTTTCAATCCAGTACCAACTGGCATCATTCCCCCTAAAACAACGTTCTCTTTCAGACCTTTCAACCAATCTATGCGACCCCGGAGAGCAGCTTTTGATAAAACTCTAGCAGTTTCTTGAAAACTTGCTTCAGATATGAAACTTTGAGTATTTAAAGATGTTTTTGTTATCCCCAATAATAGAACTCGATAGCAGATCGACTCTTCTAAGGAACGCCCAGCTCGTTCGGCCCGCAACAATCCAATTAGTTCACCGGGCAAAAAAACATTAGACATTCCATCTTCTGAAACCAATACTTTTGATGTTATTTGACGCACAATAATTTCTATATGTCTATTATGAATGTGAACTCCCTGGGATCGATAAACTTTTTGAATTTGATTAACCAAAGAAATACGACTTTGCGCTATAGTTAGCTCAGCACTAATGAAGAATCCCCAAGGAATGCCAAGAATTCTTGTTATACGCCCATTCCAAGTATCCACTCTCTTTTCTAGGTTTATGGATATTGAATCAATCGAACGAACTTCTAATACCTGTTCTACTTTTGGAAGACCTTGTGTTATATCACCTGATCTCGATTTTTGATATATAAATGTAACTAATATATCTCCTTCAGAAAGTATTTCTCCATAATGGCCATGAACAGTTGTTCCTAGAGTCGCCAAATAAGGGTTAGCCGATCTTATTCCTACAGAATGCATTTGAACAGTTAGAATTTGACCCGATTTAAGGTGTAGTTCATTTTTCGTTTGAACTATACATACATTTTCGCAAATAAATTGACCAAGACTTATTATGGGAAACATTTTTTTTTCACAAGAATTATGATGGAAAAAACGCCAATTCAAATAGAATGGATTTAAAAGGATGTTACTAGATAGATCAGATTTATAAATTATCTCGTTTTCGTCTATGAAATAAGATTTTAATACTTGAAAAGTTTCTTTTAATTTGTCAAGTTGCCAATTTTTATTTATCGAGATCTGATTATGAGTAATTAAAAGGTAAAAATAAAAATTGGCAACTTGAAGGGCTATTCCTAAAGGACCTAACGAATTTTTAATTGGAATCAGAGGATCTCTTTGAATTGGATTCATTTCTTCTTTGTAATATTTTCTATCGTGGAATGATCGTATTTGAAAACAATTCGATGATGACAAAATTATCAAAGATCGGCATTTCTCATTTCTATTCAACAACATATGAATAGTTCCATGATTTTTACTAAGTGATTGTTGAACTTTTTCCCTCGAATCCATAGAAAAAAATGGATTGATGTTGGTCCAGTCCGACTCATTATCCAAGATAAATCTTGAACCGAGTGGATCTTTCCTTTTTCTTATATATGAAATATGGGATTTTACTAAATCCATTTTTAAGAAATATCTAACCAAACCTTTTATACTTAGTTCAACAAAAGAAGCATGCCCTTTTTCGATAGAAGACAATTTTTTGTCTGGATCCCAATTTAAGACTAAACAAGTCCGAACTAATTGAATACTTGTATTAGAATTATAAATTCCCCGAATTGATTTTCCATTTCCAGAAAGAATATAATTAATAACTTGAAGTTCCAGATTATCTCTTTCTTGTAACATATCTTGGGAAAAAAATTGGATTAAATTGATCTTATCTGCTATTTCATATAAAATTACCGGTCGAACCAAAACAAAATACTTTTTTTTCATAATTGTGATCCATTGGGCATAGATCCAATTTTTCATTTTTTTTTTTGATCCTTTTGAATTTTTTTTTACTGTTCTCGGTGGTATCAACATGGCACTGTGTCGGGATATCTTATCCATTTCTCCGGGAAAATAGATATTCCCGGAAAATATTTTTAATTGAATCTTTTTTTTTTTCTTCTCCAATCGAACCAACCCACTGACTTGACTTCTTATATTTACAGTGATTGGTGTATCTACTTCAATGATACTATTGTTCCGTACCATTATGGAAGAAAATTCTGGTAAAATATACACTTCTTCGGGAATGAAAAAAAATTGATCTACTTTAATTTGGTATTTTGTCTTAAATTCTTTAACTCCTGGATACTCGATTAAAAAATCCTCTTTTTTAAAAATGTAATTTATATCAATAGTCCTATATTTAGTAATACCCGAGCTCTGTGTTCGGTATTGAGGATCATCGAAATAAGCAAAAATACTATTTCTACGAAAAATACCATGGATTGGTATTTCAATCGAGATACTGGAAGCTAACATTAGTGCTTTGTCTCGTTCTTGAATCGATTGGAATTGAAATGGAATAATGAATCGATTTCTCCGCCTCTTTGCTAATAAATCTGTAGTATCGTGAAAAATAGCAGGATGTGTAAAATGACAATGATCTTGACATATGATTTGATTAATTTTTGAATAATCTGAAATCCTTCTTTCTTTTTTATCAGAAGGATTGAAACGAAACAATTTATGTCTTACTTTATTATTACTTGCTAAATGGTTACAAATATCTCTTTCTCCTGTAGAAAGATAATGAATGTTCAATTGATCTTGATCTTTTCGGGTTGAAAAAGAGACTGAAGCGGATCTTTCTGATTTTCCTGATAAAATCCATAAATGACTTGTTTTTGGTAAGATATGGACATTACTATATTTAAATTCTGCTGCATGATACACATCCGTACTCCAATGCATTTCTCCTTCTAAGTCAGAATAAACATGTTTTCGAACTTTTTCTTTTAAATTCAAAGTGTATGTTCCTGCGAGAATCTCGGCAATCACTTGTTCTGATTTTACATATTGATTATTTTGAACTAATAGAAAACTTTTTGGTGGAATAGTCACATTATGTATAATGTTACCATTTTCAATACTAACATACAAGTCTATATAACATAGAAAAGCAGGATGCCCGTGACGTGTACGTGTAGGATGAACCAAATCCTCATTGAATTTAATTTTTCCATTATAAGGTGCTCGCACCTGTTCTGCAGTACCCCCTGTGAATACTCCGCCAGTATGAAAAGTTCTTAATGTTAATTGCGTGCCCGGTTCTCCAATGGATTGGCCCGCAATAATACCTACAGCTTCTCCTAATTCCACCAAGTGACCTTGAGTAGGACTTTGGCCATAACACAATCGACAGATCCAAGATGTATTCCTACAGGTAAAAGGAGTTCGTATAGATATTGGTTGTATTTGAAAGGTTTTAAATCGATTGAAAAGTCCAATTCCAATATCTTGATTTCTAATGGCAATGCATCGTGAACCTCTGTATATATCGTCTGCTAATACACGACCAATTAATGTTTGTGTCCAACTACTTTCCGGCATCATTTCATTCTGGGTATTTACTGAAATTCCTCGAATGGTACCACAATCTGTTCGACGTATAACAATATGTTGAACCACTTCAACAAGTCTACGTGTAAGATATCCAGCATCTGATGTTCGTACAGCAGTATCTACAACCCCTTTACGAGCTCCGTAGCAAGAAATGATATATTCTGTTAAAGATAGCCCTTCGCGTAAATTGCTTTGAATAGGTAAATCAATCATTTGTCCTTGTGGATCCGACATTAATCCTCTCATACCTACTAATTGGTGTACTTGAGATGCATTTCCTCTAGCTCCCGAAAAGGACATTATATGGACTGGATTAAAAGGATCGGTCATTCTAAAATTAGGATTCATTTCTTGTCGAAAATATTCACTTGTAGCATACCATATCTCAATGGATTGGCGTAATTTTTCTACTGCATGTACATTTCCATAATGATGCTGTTTTTCCAAAATCAAATTTTGGTGTTCAGCATCTCGGACTAGCCATCCTTTAGAAGGTATTGTTAAAAGGTCATCAATTCCTAATGAAATGGATGTAGCCGTAGCTTGGCGGAATCCCAGAGTCTTGACTTGATCCAGGATATGTGATGTATATGCCATTCCGAAGTGATCTATTAATCTGCTAATAAGTCGTTTAATGGCAGTTCCACCTATCACTTTATTGTGAAACATTAGATTGGTCCGTTCTGCCATAAGTACCTCCCTATTCCACTCAGTGGGATTCATTCAGTTCAACAATGGATTTGAGTCAATGATTGAAAAACTGCCTTTTCTTTATCTTAATTGGTGTAGAAATTGAGAAATTAAAAAACTAAGATCCTTGTTAAATGTTAAATCATGAAGACCTGAATTTACACCGGTATCATAAATTTGTTTATCTTAGATACAACCATCTATATGATTCGATATCATATGAATAGGCCCGGCAAAAACCTTGTACAGCTTCTTCGATTTCTCGATAAAAAGAAATATGACCTACATTGGTTCGAATGTATATAGAACGAATTTGTTTTTTTGTACTTCTTACTACTAGATAATGCCCATAAATTTCATGATAGGTGCCTAAAGATTCATAGTGAACTTCGATAGGAACTTCTCTTGACGAAATAATGCGTAGATCTAGTCGCCACCGGAGCCACAAAGGACTATCGAAGGTTATTTTTTTCTGTTGATAAGCTCCAATTGCATCATAGGAATT